TCTCCAACTATCTCTCTATTAGGTAGGATTTTTGTGGCCCAAGCACTTATTTGTTTAGGCGAAACTAACCCAATTCTGAGTTGTTGATGTTTATACTGATCGATCATAGAAGAAAAATTATAATTTATTCCGATTAAGCTTCCATCCTATTAATCTGGAAGGTTTTCTCAGATACAAGGAAATGGTTCAGTTCCAGAGCCAAAGATCGTAGTTCTCGAACGAGCAGTCGAAAAGATTCTGGAGCATCCTCGGGGTTAGGTATTGTTCCCCCAATGATCGTAGTACCAAGTACGTCCTGGCGAGCTTTAATATGATCCGATTTATAAGTAAGCATCTCTTGTAAAATATGTGCAACACCAAATCCTTCTAGAGCCCAAACTTCCATTTCTCCTACGCGTTGTCCTCCTTGCTTGGCTCTTCCTCGAAGGGGTTGCTGTGTAACAAGTGCATAATGTCCACTCGAACGTCCATGGATTTTATCATCAACTTGATGAATTAATTTCAATATATAAGGATTTCCTATTATAACAGGTTGCTCAAAAAGATCCCCTGTTCTTCCATCAAATATTCGACTCTTTCCCGGATATTCGGGTTCAAAGATCCACGGCTCCGATGTTTGTTTACTGGCTTGATATAATTCAGAAAACACTAGTTTTCTCGAAGCCTCTTGTTCATATCTCTCATCAAAAGGTGCGATTCGATAATGTCTATCTAGCAGACCTCCCGCTAACCCGAGCGAACATTCAAATATCTGTCCTACATTCATTCGTGAAGGTACTCCTAATGGGTTAAAGACCATATCAACGGGTCTTCCATCTTGCAAATAAGGCATATCTTGTCTAGGCAAAATTTTTGAAATGATACCCTTATTTCCATGTCTTCCGGCTACTTTATCACCAACTTTTATTTCACGTTTCTGTAAAATATATACATGAATTGTTTCTGGGTTATAACTAGAGCCCCCCTTTTTCTGGATGCATCTCACATCAATAACTCGACCCCTACCACCTATAGGGAGTTTTAGACAAGTTTCTTTGGATGTGGATACCTGAATGCCAAGTATGGCTCGTAATAATCTATCTTCGGGGGCATACGAAGATTCTTTTGCCATATGGGGTGTTAATTTACCTACTAAAATATCACCCGTTTCTACCCATGATCCCAACCTCACAATTCCATTTTTTTCTAAATTGCGGAGTAAATGGGCTTCTAAGTGCGGTATTTCGCTCGTGACCCTTTCGGGTCCTTGACTTGTCACATAAGTCTGAATTTCATATTTCCGTATGTGAAAAGAAGTATAAATATCTTCATATACAAGACGCTCACTAATGAGTACCGCATCTTCAAAATTGTAGCCTTCCCACGGCATATAAGCCACTAATATGTTTTTTCCCAAAGCGAGTTCGCCCCCAACTGTAGCGGCACCATCTGCTAAAATTTGTCCCTTTTTAATGCATTTACCCCGCGGAATCCGGGGGTTTTGGTGCATACAAGTATTTTTATTGGAACGTTGATACATTACTAATGGAATGCTTTGAATATCCCCATTACCTGAAAAAATGATCTTATCAGTATCGGTATAAATGATCTTTCCCTCATGTTCGGCTATAGCGAGAACCCCAGAATCTAGGGCCGCTTGGCGTTCCAAGCCGGTTCCAACAATGCATTTCTCGGACTGATAAAGCGGAACTGCTTGACGTTGCATATTAGAACTCATTAAAGCTCGATTTGCATCGTTGTGCTCGATAAAAGGAATGAGGGAAGCTCCAATAGAAAAATATTGGAAGGGAAAAATACTTCGAAGATGAACCTGTTCCCATGCAATAGTCAGGAATTCCTGACGGTATCGAGCCGGAACAACCTGTTCTTCCTGAATACCTTGATTCAGTGCCAAGGAATTCCCCGTAGATACCATATAGTATTCATCTATACTTGGTGATAAAAAAAGCATCTGTACCATCGCCGATCTCTCAGAAATTTTATAAAAAGGGCTTTCTAGAGACCCCAAAAGACCAATTCTTGCATGAATTGCTAAGGATCCAATAAGTCCAACATTAATTCCTTCAGATGTGTCAATTGGGCAAATACGCCCGTAGTGACTAGGGTGAATATCGCGTATCCGAAAACTAGCCGTTCGCCCTGTCAATCCCCCGGGGCCCAAATAACTCAATTTTCGTCCATGAACTATTTGTGTCAATGGATTAGTTCGATCCAAAACTTGAGATAATGGGTGTAATCCAAAAAAAGATTCATAAGTCGTTGTTAATGGAGTTGAAGTTACCAAATTCTGAGGAGTCGGTATTAATTTATGCCGAATTGCTCCACATATAGTTCCTCGAACCACATTTTCTAAACGAACCAGAGCCAATCCGAATTGATCTTGTAAGAGATCTGCTACAGAGCGAATACGTTTATTTTTCAAATGATTCATATCATCAAGTGTACCCATTCCAAATTTAATTCCAATCAAGTGATCCGTAGCTGCCAATATATCACGCGGTAACAAAAACGTATTGTTTTGGGGTATATCAAGATTCAGTCGATGGTTCATATTTCGTCGACCAATCCTTCCTAATTCGCATTTTTGCTGAAAGAATTTTTTTTGTAATTCTTTACATAAAGATTCCGAAAATACCGGGTCCCCCCCTACACAAGCAAATTGTTGATAAAACTCCAAAATGGCATTTTCCTTTGACCCAAAATTTTTTTTATCTTTATCATTCAAGAAAGACAAGAAAATTTCCGGGTAACAAACATTATCCAGAATTTCTTTTAGATTCGAACCCATAGCTGATGATAGAACTAGAATAGATATTTTCTGTTTCCTACTTACACGAGCCCATATCCTTGCTTTTCTATCAATCTCTAATTCTGATCTTCCTCCCCAATCTGATATTATGGTGCCGGTATAGACTGAAATTCCATTATGGTCCAATTCCGACCGGTAATAAATACCGGGGCTTTGCAATATTTGATTGATCACAATTCTGTATATTCCATTTACTAGAAAAGTTCCCAGGGAATTCATTAGAGGGATGTTTCCAATCAAAATTGTTTGTTCTTGCATCTCCCGGCCGGTTTTCCAAATTAATCCTGCGGATACATATAATTCAGAAGAATATGTAAGTGATTTATACACAGCATCCTTTTCTTTTATCACGGGTTCTACCAATTGATATGTTTCCACAAATAATTGAAATTCAATTTCTTGATCTGTATCTTCCATTTTTGGAAACTTATAAAGCTCTTCTGGTAAGCCCTGATCAATGAACTGACAAAATCCTTCAAATTGTATCTGATTAAACCCGGGTATTGTAGACATCAGTTCATTTCCCTCTCGTAACATTTTAACCCAATTCCTCATTTGTTTAAAAATCCCACTTTTTGATCATTTTTTATTGAATACTAAAGATCGATCTAGCTCGGATGGAATTTATATTCTGTTTACTAAATCACATAAAATTTTACACATACATTCCATATATATGGAATGTATTAAATACGTATCAAAGGAGGAATAGATAAAATTTGCTATTCATACCCAAATTGAAATTTTCAACGGATACAAGAGTAAAGAGGTTGATAAAACATTCTGTTTAAAAGAATTATGCTGCTTAATTCGATTTCTTTAATTCGATTCCATTTTTACCATTATTATAATATTACTCTGATTGGATAAAGAGATGACAGGATTTGATCCCTTTACCGAGATAAGAATAATCAGAAACAATATAGAGTTTTTTTTTACTTAATGGGTTTTTGTTAAAAAAACCTATTTGCGGAGACAAGATCTATTTTAGTACTATTTCGTAAAATTTTTAATCTTAATTCTTAATTTCTTAATATAGGCTTATTTATATTGTAAAGCAAAGCGTTAAATTTAGATCCGTGCCCTAATATCTTCTATATATCATATATAAGATACGCTCTGTGTAATTTCTGTTATGGTTCCGGGGTTTACATATAGGCATAATTGTTGTTATAATCGAAATTGAGAAAAAGAAAAAATTTTTTATTGAAAAGACACAATAATAATTATTAGTTACTGCTTAGATTTTCTTATGTCATTAGGGAAACACGATTTGAAGTCAGAATCCAAGACTCGTTCATGAATTCCAAATATAGTTAATGGTTCCAATTTCTTATGACTTTTGACTTTTTTGAAAGTCCATATTTTTGGGGGGTATGGAAAAAAAAGCTTTTTGTTAGTAGGAAGGGAATTAAGGAAATGGGATTCAAAACGCAAGTACAATACAAAAGGAAATCTTTTCATATATATTTTGTTTTGGCGGCATGGCCGAGTGGTAAGGCGGAGGACTGCAAATCCTTTATTCCCCAGTTCAAATCCGGGTGTCGCCTGATTCTAAAAAAAAAACAGAAATATCCTAATCCCTTAGGGTCTTTTGATACGTACTTGATTCTAAGCATCTAGTGGGCTCTAAAGCTTTGTATCTCGAATTCAAGGAATTTTTTATTAAATATTAAATAATAAGCATTAGGAGTGTAAGGGCTATCAAAACGTCTCGATTCCCTTATACTCCTATTGGAGCCACTTCGGTGCGAGGTAATATACTAACTAAATTTGTAATTAGTAATGGCAGAAAAGCAAGATATAATTTGTATACAAACTAAAAAAAATATCTTAGTACTTAGGTATTCAATTATTACAAAACCCCTTTTCAGTAACCGGGTAAAAATTATGTAGTAATTTTTTATATATACGTGAATTTTTGGGGTTGGTTCATTAAATTAAGAAATAGTTCTAAACAATTTTTGACTCTGTACCCTTGATTTCACTATTATTAGTAAACAATAATGGAATAATTTCTTCATATTCATAGAAATAGGGGACAAAATTCACATGGATATTGTAAGTCTCGCTTGGGCTGCTTTAATGGTAGTCTTTACATTTTCTCTTTCACTTGTAGTATGGGGAAGAAGTGGACTCTAGAAATACTACTTAACTTAGCTAATTTTAACTAATTGAGTTTTTAGTTGGGGAATCAAACCTTATCAATTGTTTTTTAGATTACTCCATAAAGTATTTTTAAAGATACTAATGTTAATCAAACAGATATTTTTTAAATGCCCATGTTTCTTTCTTTGATTCTTTCCCTAGTATTTTTTTTATAATTTGAAATATAAGAATTTGAGCTGTAAAATAAAAGTCAGAGTTGCCTTTCGACTATTTTAGATTGATCAGAATCACTATCAATACAAATCGATCAAATAGATGTAGCAAAACAATAGAATTAGGATCAATATGTACATAACATATATAGGATACAATATAGATTAGTCAATATTCAAAATTTTAAATCTGTAGTATTTTTTATACACGACAAAAAAAAACGAAAAATATTAATATATAATAATAACTAAAAAATCGTAAAAATAGTATGGTAGAAAGAAAATTTTCTTTCTTTCTACCATACTACTACCAAATCGAATCAAATACTGATGATTCTAGCCTGCGATAAAGAACGAAGAAGTCAATTTTCAGTCAAACTAATCATTTTGGCTGACCGTTTTTACATAAATGATAAGTAGAAAAGCAGTAGGAACGAGAATGAAGAGCGCAGTAGCAATAAATGCAAGAATATTTACTTCCATAATTTCATCGTTTTTTTAGTTCGCAATAACTCGGGATTTAATCCCCTAGAGATGATCAAAATGTCACCATTTATATGGAATATATGTATTCCATTTTGATGATATTGAATAGGATTAATATCATGAATAACAATATATGAACTATCATATCAATTCGCCGTCGCAAATTGCATAGTATAACATAGGATAATCTTTTATCCATACTGAAAAAAATATATTATAGAATTCGTGATCGAATCAAGATATCATTCTTTTAAAATATTTTCGTTGTACAATCAATCATCTAACGAAGTCTGACCACGTTTCTTTTTCTTTTAGACTTCCGTTGGTTACAAAAAAAAATAATATATGAAAAACAGACTACAAGGGGTTAAGTTCTAAAATACCTTTCTTTTTTTTGTCATTTTTTTTTAGTTTTTGCTCTTTTTTTTGATAGAACTTAAATTCTAGTCTAAATTAAATTTTTTTATTATTACATTACACGGGGTCTAAAAAGAAACATGAGATACTTGTTTGATCTTTGGTTATTGGATCCGTCGGGACTGACGGGGCTCGAACCCGCAGCTTCCGCCTTGACAGGGCGGTGCTCTAACCAATTGAACTACAATCCCAAGGAACTAAGGTATACAATATCCTTTTTTATGATTTGATTCAAATCATTTAGAGTTCGAATTTTTGTCTTATAATATAGAAGGGAGTTATTAGTGATATACGGATCTCTGTATGAATATGTACTTGAGTGAGAACAACACGAATTACTAGTCAATTTTCTTTAGTTTAAATTATCCCATAGGATGAATCTAGATAATGATCTAGATCATTATTTTAATTTCCCGTAACAAATGAAAAACAGAAAAATCGACTCTTTTATTCCGCGGCCGTTTCGGGAGGACAAATATCTTCATCTAAATAGTGGATGAGAGAGCTTTTGGGCCGAGCTGGATTTGAACCAGCGTAGACATATTGTCAACGAATTTACAGTCCGTCCCCATTAACCGCTCGGGCATCGACCCAGGAAGAATCTATTCAATTATAGGTTTATTGAAATTATAGGTTTATTGATTAGGCTTATTGATAATCCACGAGCAACTCTCTTTCGTAGTACCCTACCCCCAGGGGAAGTCGAATCCCCGCTGCCTCCTTGAAAGAGAGATGTCCTGAACCGCTAGACGATGGGGGCATACGTACCCAACTGCCATCATACTATGTTCATAGTATGAACAGTTTTTTGAAATTGTCAATATAATCGAATCTAATATATATTATTATTAAAATATAAATAACAATAATTAGATTCTTAGATTCAAGGGGTCTTTCCGTCTTACATGATTACATCCAATTTTTTTTCATTTCATTTTTTTAATAATTCATTCAAACCATTCGATATTAAATCTATAAATTAGAAAACTATAAAAAATCCGTTCTAATTTTTTTATTCTTAATATAAAAGATTAAATTTATTAAATTAGCAGAGGAAATCTAAATAATAGATAATTCAAAGGATCCGTTCAGGACGTGCTTTAGCTACTCAAAAAAAGGAGGTTTAAGGTAAACAAACCCCATATATCGCATTTAGAAACGAGCGGCTAGCTGCCTACTTATGTATATATCTATTCTATACTAATATAGAATAGAATATAATAACTTAATTAAATATATTTTCTATGTATATGTATATTATATTTCTATTATAGAATAGATATAAGTGGTGACTCAGCCAAGAATTAACTATATATAATATTTAATATATATATTTTAAATATATTAAATATATAACGGGCCCTTTTAACTCAGTGGTAGAGTAACGCCATGGTAAGGCGTAAGTCATCGGTTCAAATCCGATAAGGGGCTTTTTTGAGGTGTTTCATAAAAAAAACACCATCATAT